AGTTCTTCTGTCGAAGAGGCCCACGCTTCTTTTGTTGAAGTAAATACAAATGGTATGAGTCGAGATTTCCTGCGAATCGATTTAGTGAAATCCCATATTTCGTATATCAGAAAAAGGAAAGATCCGTCAGGTTCAGGATTGATCTTTGATAAGAGGCCAGACCACACCAGTATCAATCCATTTTATTCTATTTCTTCCAAGGCAGGGATTCAACAATCACTTAGCCAAAATCAAGTAACTATTCGTACGTTGTTGAAGAGGAATAAGGAATGCCAATCTTTTATAATTTTGTCATCATCTAATTGTTTTCAAATGGGTCCATTCAACGATGTAAAATATTACAATGATGTAATAAAAAAAGAATCAATGAAAAGAGATAGTCTAATTCCAATTAGGAATTCCTTGGGACCTTTAGGATTAGGAGGAACCCCTCAAATTGCGCATTTTTATTCATTTTACCATTTAATAACTTATAATCAGATCTCGGTAACTAAATATTTACAACTTGACAATTTCAAACAGACTTTTCAAGTGCTTAAATATTATTTAATGGATGAAAATGGTAGGGTTTCTATTTATAATAATCCCGATCCGCGCGGTAACATCGTTTTGAATCCATTCAATTTGAATTGGAATTTTCTCCATCATAATTATTGTGAAGAAGCGTCTAGAATAATTAGCCTTGGGCAGTTTATTTGTGAAAATTTATGTATAGCCAAAAACGGACCGCACTTAAAATCGGGTCAAGTTCTAATTGTTCAAATTGACTCTGTAGTAATAAGATCAGCTAAAGCTTATTTGGCCACTCCGGGAGCAACCGTTCATGGCCATTATGGAGAAATCCTTTACGAAGGAGATACATTAGTTACATTTATATATGAAAAATCGAGATCTAGGGATATAACGCAAGGTCTTCCAAAAGTGGAACAAGTGTTAGAAGTGCGTTCGATTGATTCAATATCGATGAACCTAGAAAATAGAATTGAGGGTTGGAACAAGAGTATAACAAAAATTATTGGAATTCCTTGGAGATTCTTGATTGGTGCTGAGCTAACTATAGTGCAAGGGCGTATCTCTTTGGTTAATAAGATCCAAAAAGTTTATAGATCTCAGGGGGTGCAGATTCATAATCGACATATAGAAATTATTGTGCGCCAAATAACATCAAAAGTGTTGGTTTCAGAAGAGGGAATGTCTAATGTTTTTTCACCCGGAGAACTGATTGAATTGTTGCGGGCGGAACGAACAGGGCGCGCTTTGGAAGAAGCGATCTGTTACCGAGCTATCTTATTGGGAATAACGAAAGCATCTCTAAATACTCAAAGTTTTATATCCGAAGCAAGTTTTCAAGAAACTGCTCGAGTTTTAGCAAAAGCCGCTCTCCGGGGTCGTATCGATTGGTTGAAAGGTCTGAAAGAGAACGTTGTTCTAGGGGGGATGATACCCGTTGGTACGGGATTCAACGGATTAGTGCAACGTTCAAGGCAACATACCAACATTCCTTTGGAAACCAAAAACAATAAACTATTCGAGGCAGAAATGCGAGATATTTTGTTCCACCACAGAGAATTATTTGATTTTTTCATTTCAAGGAATTTACACGATACACTGAGACAATCATTTCGAGGGTTGAATGATTCCTAAGAGCGGATTCACCCCCTTTCTTTTTAGCTATTTGTATTTGCGGTCATTTTTTTTTTTATTTTTATTTGGTATATAGTAATAAAGATAATAAAATAACAAATAGAATAGAAAGAAATTGATATTAATGGTTTGAATCGTGTATCAATGGCCAATATCCGTTAGAGGTAGAAACGAAGGTTCCATCGGAACAATTATTTATTTCTATTTCAGGGCACCTCGTCTCTCTTTTTTTTAATAAAAAGAAAGGAGGTGTGGATAAATAAATGACAAGAAGATATTGGAACATCCATTTGGAAGAAATGATGGAAGCAGGAGTTCATTTTGGTCATGGTACTAGTAAATGGAATCCTAGAATGGAACCTTATATCTCTTCAAAGCGTAAGGGTATTCATATTATAAATCTTATTAGAACTGCCCGTTTTTTATCAGAAGCTTGTGATTTAGTTTTTGATACAGCAAGTAGGGGAAAGCAATTCTTAATTGTTGGTACCAAAAATAAAGCAGCCGATTCAGTAGCACGGGCTGCAATAAGGGCCCGTTGTCATTATGTTAATAAAAAATGGCTAGGCGGTATGTTAACGAATTGGTATACTACGGAAACGATACTTCATAAGTTCAGGGACTTGAGAACGGAACAAAAGATGGGGAGACTCAATCGTCTTCCGAAAAGAGATTCAGCTATGTTGAAGAGACAATTATCTCACTTGCAAACATATCTGGGCGGGATCAAATATATGACTGGATTACCCGATATTGTAATAATCGTTGATCAGCAAGAAGAATATATGGCTCTTCGAGAATGTATGATTTTGGGAATTCCAACGATTTGTTTAATCGATACAAATTGTGACCCAGATCTCGCTGATATTTCGATCCCAGCAAATGATGACGCGATAGCTTCAATCCGATTAATTCTTAACAAATTAGTATTTGCAATTTGTGAGGGTCGTTCTAGTTATATACGAAATCCTTGATTCATATTAATAATGAATAATAAAATAAAAAAATTCTTTTGGGAACTCCATAGATTTATGAAATCGGTTATGATTCCTAAAAGAGATACAAGTAACTAGGGATATTATGTAATTAATTGGTATACAAATATATATAAGTCAACTAGGCAAGTCGAAAAAAAGAGAAGGTTGAATCAAAATAATTCTTTTTAAAGTTCTATTTTTTTCAGAGGGCAATATGAAATTATGTTATATCAACACACTAAAAGGCTTATACGATATATCCGGTGTGGAAGTCGGCCAACATTTCTATTGGAAAATAGGAGGTTTTCAAGTCCATGCCCAAGTAATTATTACTTCTTGGGTTGTAATTGCTATCTTATTAGGTTCAGCCATTATAGCTGTTCGTAATCCACAAACCATTCCTACTGACAGTCAGAATTTCTTCGAATATGTTCTTGAATTCATTCGAGATGTGAGCAAAACTCAGATTGGCGAAGAATACGGTCCATGGGTTCCCTTTATTGGAACTTTGTTTCTATTTATTTTTGTTTCGAATTGGTCGGGTGCTCTTTTACCTTGGAAAATCATACAGTTACCTCATGGGGAATTAGCCGCGCCTACAAATGATATAAATACTACTGTTGCTTTAGCTTTACTCACGTCGGTAGCATATTTCTATGCGGGTCTTAGTAAAAAAGGATTAGGTTATTTTGGTAAATACATTCAACCAACTCCAATCCTTTTACCCATTAATATTTTAGAAGATTTCACAAAACCCCTATCACTTAGTTTTCGACTTTTCGGAAATATATTAGCTGATGAATTAGTAGTTCTTGTTCTTGTTTCTTTAGTACCTTCAGTGGTTCCTATACCCGTCATGTTACTTGGATTATTTACAAGCGGTATTCAAGCTCTTATTTTTGCAACTTTAGCTGCGGCTTATATAGGCGAATCCATGGAGGGTCATCATTGACTAGTTTTCGAAATAGTCTTTTTTTAGTTTAAGCCTTACGCAATATATGTGCGTATCAAGATAATCTGCTTAAGGAGCATAATATATAAAAATAAATAGATAAATTATATAAATATAAACTATATAAAGTATAGAAGTAATAGTCAAAAATAAGATATTAGCGATATTGGGGAATTGCAACAAACAAAAGGGGAAGTAAAAAAAAGGAAAGAGATCGAAAAGATCTTTTTCCTAAAATTCCAGTTCGGTCTATTTATCCCCCCCCCAATGAATACTATCTTTATATTGTTTTGTTCATTTAATTCCAATATTCAATATTATTAGATATTAGTAATCATAATCTGAATAATAATTAGGATTGTAATACTTATAGTATTATAGTGTGCTATTTTAAAAAAGATGCTATTGTTATATAGAAAAATTCCCATTCAAGTTGATTTCATCCAATTAAACGGTTGACCAAAAGAGAATTTTAATAAATAATAAATTACCTGAACTTAGATCAATCAAATACTTCTATTTCGATGCAACGATTCGATCTAACGAATTTGTCCATGTAGATTGATTGTACCTGCGTCGGCGAGTAAAAAAAGAAAAAATAAAGATTTACAAAAAACTAAATTAAAATTTATAAAAAAAAATGGATTGGTTAGGGGGGGCCGAACTAGATGTATGTACTCTAATTAGTATAAGACAACTCTTGTGAATGTTTCGAAGAATGATTCTATAATCCGATTGAATGTAAGATATGAATGGTTGATTTACGTTATCCAAGAAACACATGTATATGTAATATTAGATATTAATTAGTTATATATGTAATATCTAAGCGGCTCTATTACTGTGAATTTAGATAGGAATTCCAATGGAATCCCCTCCATTTCCTTTGTAGTTGTGAATTGAATATTAAATGAATAAAATAAAGTGACTATTGAATAAAGAGATTCAATCAAGAAAATAAGAAAAAACGAAAAATTCAAAAAGAATGGTATGGATTCAAAAAAATTCTGTGAATAAAAACTAAAAAAGAAATATCGAAGCCGTTCTGATGATTCAATAATAATATTATTACTTCAATTCCGAGTTCTTATTTCCTTCGACTGTATAGATCTTAGCGATGGAATAATTAAGTCATAATTTATTGGTTGATTGTATCATTAACTATTTACTTATTTTGGTGTGAGGAACTTATCATGAATCCACTGATTTCTGCCGCTTCCGTTATTGCTGCTGGGTTGGCCGTCGGGCTTGCTTCTATTGGACCTGGGGTTGGTCAAGGTACTGCTGCGGGCCAAGCTGTAGAAGGGATCGCGAGACAGCCCGAGGCGGAGGGAAAAATACGAGGTACTTTATTGCTTAGTCTGGCTTTTATGGAAGCTTTAACAATTTATGGACTGGTTGTAGCGTTAGCACTTTTATTTGCGAAT